TTTGTCAAAGATGAAAGTCGTTGTTCCAAAAGTCGTTTTGCGACTTACCGTAGAGAAAGAGAAGAGGAGGATGCCTATCGAGTTCCGTTTTCAATTGAGTTCAGTTTCAAAAGAATGAAAGGTCTACCTTGTATAGGAGGTTATTATGGATGAACAAGACTTTGTTCAATTATGGATTCTCGAATTAAAAGAGATCCTTCGAGAGATCAAGAATTCTCACCAGTTATTAGAGTCCTGGACCCAATTGAATTCGTTGGGCACTTTCCTTCACATTTTGGTCAACCCAGAACGGGTTTTGAAATTCTTGGACCCACGGGTTTGGAAGATCCTACTTTCACGCAACTCGCGGAGAAAGACTGGACATTTCACGATCGGGGGTGTACTACTCTTTGTAGTAGTAGTCCTTATGTATAGGATGAGCCATCGGAATATGGTGGAAAAAAAAAATAGCTATTTGACAGGGGTTCTTCCTATACCCCTGAATCCCATTGGACACAGAAATGATACATTGGAAGAATCTATTGGGTTTTCCAATATCAATAGGTTGATTCTTCCGCTCCTCTATCTTCCAAAAGGAAAAAAGATCCCTGAGAGCTCTTTCCTGGATCCGAATGAGAGTACTTGGGCTCTCCCAATAACTCAAAAGTCGATCATGCCCGAATCCAGATGGGGTTCGCGGTGGTGGTGGAGCTGGATGGGAAAAGGGAGGGATTCTAGTTGTAAAAGAGCTCATAAAACCGTGGCTGGGATTGAGATCTCATTCAAAGAGAAAAAGAGCAAATATCTGAATTTTCTGGAAGATTCAGAATATCCCACATTGATCAATCAAAGACAAAGAGAGATTCAACAAATAAAAGAAGAATCGATTCTTTGGCATCCTTCTCCTTCCTTGGAAGGAACAGAGGAAGAAATCAAAGAATTTCTTGGTAATTCTACAAGATCCCTTCGTTCTTTTTTCTCTGACAGATGGTCAGAACTTTATCTGAGTTCGAATCCTACTGAGAGGTTCACTAGAGATCAGAAATTGTTGAAGCAAGACCTTTCTTTTGTACCCTACCGGGTATCGGAAAAGAAAGAAATAGTGAATCTATTCAAGATCATTACGTATTTACAAAAGACCGTATCAATTTATCCTATTTCATCAGATCCGGGATGTGATAGGGTTCCGAAGGATGAACTGAATGTGGACAGTTCCAAGAAGATTTCATTTTTCAAAAAAAATCCATTTTTTGATTTATTGAATCAATTCCATGACCGTAGCAGGGGGGGATACACGTTAGATCGCGATTTTGAATCAGAAGAGCGATTTGAAGAAAGGGCGGCTCTATTCACTCTATCACTAACCGAGCCAGATCAGGTGTATCATAAGGGATTTTCCTTTTCTATTTATTCCTACGGATTGGATCAAAAACAATCCTTGAGTGAGGTATTCCACTCCAGGGATGAGTCGAAAAAGAAATCTTTATTGGTTCTACCTCCTCTTTTTTATGAAGAGAATGAATCTCTTTATGGAAGGATCCTAAAAAAAGGGGTCCGGATCTCCTGCGGGAATGATTTGGAAGATCCAAAAAGAGTGGTATTTGCTATCAAGAACATAATGAGGGCAGTCAATCAATATAGTCCGAAAATGGATCTGATTCACATCCAAGAGAAGGGGTACATAAGAAAGGTATTGGATCGATTCATTAAAAAGAATCGATCCGCTCGCAACTTCGAGTCTGGAATTCCAGGGGCTCAAATAGGAAATGATACTCTGAGTCATAGAACTCTAATGAAATATACGGTCAACCGACATTTCTCGAGTTTGAAAAAGAGTCGAAAGAAAAGCTTCGATCCTCTTCTTTTTATCGAGAGATCCATGAATCGGGATCCTGCCGCATATAGAGACAAATGGTCCAAGGGGGGCAAGAATTTCCAGGAACATTTGGAAGATTTCGTTTCTGAGCAGAAGAGCCGTTTTCAAGTGCAGAAGAGCCGTTTTCAAGTGCAGAAGAGCCGTTTTCAAGCAGTCTTCGATCGATTCAATCAATCTCAATATTCGATTGATTGGTCCGTGTTTATTGACAAACAAGATTTTCCTAAGTCTAAGGCACGTCTTTTCTTTTTGTTCGTCTTAGTTCGTTCCTTTTTGTACAAGTCACTTTCTGGCTTGTTGTCGCAGTTACCTCTCTTGGTGTCGAAGGTACTTCCCTTGGTGTCGAAGGTACTCCCTTTTTTCTTTGTGAGTTGCGGGAATATCCCCATTCATAGGTCCGAGATCCGCATCTATGAATTGAAGGGTCCGACTGATCAACCCTGCAATCAGTTGTTAGAATCAATAGGTCTTCAAATCGTTCATTTGAACAAATTGAAACCCTGCTTATTGGATGATCATGATACTTCCCAAAAATCCAAAATTGTAGGAACAATTGATAACACGGATTCCTATTTATCAATTCTATTCGACGATGAAGAGAATTGGCTGAATCCCGTGAAAGCATTTGATAGAAGTTCATTGATATCTGCTTTTTATAAAGCAAATAGACTTCGATTCTTGAATAATCCACATCCGTTCTCCTTCTATTGTAACAAAATCTTCCCTTTTGTTGTGGAAAAAGCTCGTTTCAAGACTTCTGATTTTTTGTATGGACAATTCCTTAATACTTTCTTCATTCGCAAGAAAGCATTTTCTTTGTGCGGCGAAAAACATGCTTTTGGGGAGAGAGCTACTCTTTTACCAATCGAGTCAGAGGTATCTAAGATACTCATACCTCAGGTATCTAAGATACTCATACCTGACGATTTTCCACAAAGTGGTGACGAAAGGTATAACTTGTGCAAATCTTTCCATTTCCCAACTCGATCTGTTCCATTAGTTGATAGAGCCCTTTACTCGATCGCCGACATTTCTGAAACACCTCTAACAGAGGGACAAATGGTCAATTTGGAAAGAACTTATTTTCAACCTCTTTCAGATATTCATTTATCTGATTCAGAAAGGAAGAACTTGCATCAAGATCCCAATTTCAATTCAAACATGGGTTTGATTCACACTCCATATTCTGAAAAAGATTTACCGTCCGAAAAGAGGAAAAAACGGAATCTTGGTCGAAATCTAAAGAAATGCGTTGAGAAAGGGCAGATGTTTCGAACTCTTCTCTCGAAGATGTATCGAACCCTTCTCTCAAAATGGAATCTCTTCCAAACATATATGCCATGGTTCCTTACTTCGACAGGGTACAAATATCTAACTTTGCTATTTTTAGATCTTTTTTCAGACCTATTGCCGATACTCAGTCTAGGTATCCGTCAAAATTGTGTATCCCTTTTTGATCATATTCTGGGTGATCTTAGGGATGATATTAGGCAGGGGGTCATTAGACCGTGGCAAATTCTTCAGGAAAAATGGGTTCTTCCACAAAGGAACCGGATAAGGGAGATTTCGAGGATGTGTTTACGAAATCTTACTCTGTCTGCAGAAAGGATTCGTCGAAATAATGAGTCACCATTTCTATTGACACATACACATCTGAGATCACCCAATGTTCTGGAGTTCCTCTATTCAACCCTTTTACTTCTTCTTGTTGCTGGATATCTCGTTTGTACATATCTTTCCCGTCTTTCCAAAGACTATGGTGAGTTACAGACAGAGCTCAAAAAGGTCAAAGATTTGATGATTCCATCATACACGATTGAGTTGCGAAAACTTATGGATAGGTATCCTCCATCTGAACTGAATTCTTTCGGATTAAAGAATCTCTTTCTAGTTGCTATGGAAGAACTAAAGGAGTCTCTTTCTGTAGTCGGCAACATGCTAGAGGGTGGTGGTCGCGCTTATGGGGTCGAATCAATCTTTTCTAATTGGAATCTCAATCTCATCGATATCAGCGATCTTATCAGTCTCATACCAAATCCCATCGATCGAATCACTTTTTCGATAAATACGAGACATCTAAGTCATACAAGTAAAGAGATCTATTCATTGATAAGAAAAAGAGAAAGGGTGTATGGTGCTTGGATTGATGATAAAATAGAATCCTTGCTCTCGACCTCTGTGGCTATTGATGATTGCGACAGAGGCAACTTGCTTCAGTTCTCCACCCTCACCTTAACGACAGAAAAAGGGGTTGATCAAATTCTATTGAGTCTGACTCAGAGTTCAAAGAATGCCTCTGGTTCTCAAATGATTGAACAACCGGGAGAAATGTACTTACGACACTTAGTTGAGCTTCAGAAGAAGTATCTATTGGGTTATGAGTTCAATACATCCTCTTTAGCAGAAAGACGGATATTCCTTGCTCATTATCAGACAATGACTTATTCAAAAACCTCGTGTGGGGTTAATGGTTTTCATTTCCCATCTCATGAAAAACCCTTTTCGCTCCGCTTAGACCTATCCCCCCCTAGGGGTATTTTAGTGATAGGTTCTATAGGAACTGGACGATCCTATTTGATCAAATCCCTAGCGACAAATACCCACTTTCCCCTTATTACGTTAGAGATGGAAGCGCGCTCCTCCTGGCCTTTTTTCCAGCATTTGGATGAGATCTATGGTGATCAGCTGGAGTATGTGTATGACGATACGAGTCTTAGTGTGGAGGTGGAGGAAGAGGAGGACACTTCCTGGGGTATTGAGGAGTGGAGTCTTCCTGATACTCGTGAGGATGACGAGATTGAGGATCAGGCTGAGATGGATACGAGACGTGATCTTGATGGTATTGAGTATACGCATGCTATTGAGGATATGATTGATGTGGGGATTTCTGTTGATGCTCAGTTAAATTTTTTACCTGAGTCCATTCTCATCAACGAAATTGAGGGTCATGATGTGGATGAGCTGGACGAGGCGGAGACGGAGTTGTGGGAGTTATGGATGGAGGAATGGGACCGGCACCTACTTGGTATCTCCCTTCAATTCGCATTAGTAAGAGCAATGACTCCTTGCATATTATGGATTCCAAACATTCATGATGTGGATCTGGAGGATAGGACAACCCTGGCCGGATTAATGAACTCTCTCT